TCATATTTTGTCGACCAATCTTTCCTAACTCACATCTTTGTTGAAAAAATTTCTTTTGTAATTCCTTACATAAGGACTCGGACTCAGAAAATAAGGGATCACCATCTACACAAGCAAATTGTTGATAAAATTCCAAAATGGCATTTTCTTTTGACCCGATCGTTTTTTTCTCCTTATCATTCGGGAAAGACAAGAAAATTTCAGGGTAGCAAACATTATCTAGAATTTCTCTTAGATTCGAACCCATAGCTGATGATGGAACTAGAATGGATATTTTTTGTTTCCTACTCACACGAGCCCATATCCTTGCTTTTCTATCAATCTCTAATTCTGATCTTCCTCCCCAATCCGATATTATGGTGCCGGTATAGATAGAAATTCCCTTAGGGTTCAACTCTGAACGGTAATAAATACCGGGGCTTTGCAATATTTGATTGATCACAATTCTGTATATTCCATTGACTATAGAGGTGCCCAGGGAATTCATTAGAGGAATGTTTCCAATCAATATGGTTTGCTCTTGCATATTCCTACCGGTTTTCCAAATTAATCCCGCAGGTACATATAATTCAGAAGAATATGTGAGTGATTCATACACAGCGTCTCTTTCTTTTATCAAAGGTTCTACCAATTGATATGTTTCCACAAAGAATTGAAATTCAGTTTCTTGATCGGTATCTTCTATTTTTGGGAACTTATAAAGTTCTTCCATCACGCCCTGATCAATGAACTTACAAAATCCCTCAAATTGTATCTGACTAAACCCAGGTATTGTAGAGATTCCCTCATTTGCATCCTGTAGCATCTTAAGTTTCCCCTTATTTCAAAAAAATCCCATTCATTATTGGCTCATTCTGCATCGAACCCTCTGGGTCGAGCTAGCAATGATGGAATGTATATTCTGTTTACTAAATCGCATGAAATTTGACCCAACTCCATATCATATATGGAATGTAGAAAATAGTAATGGATAAAATACGTGTGGGGAAAGGTAGAAAGAGAATTTTCTACTCAAATTCGAATTTGCAACAGATACAAATTTCGAAATTTAGAAAACATTCCTAGAAACATAATTCTGTCGATGAGACTTGTGGAGTCTTGTTATAGAATATCAAAAGTCATCCAATTTAGGATATTACGACCCTTTTGGGTACCAGAAAAAGAAATGATTCAGGATTGGATCGGTTCTCTATGAATGAGAGAAAGAGAGAATAATCAGGAACAGTATAGAATAGAGTTTTTTAGCACTTTACTTTTTCTTCACTTTTTAGCCGATTCCATTGTTCAAATGTTCAAAAAAGGATTCGCAGAGAAGAAAGACATTTTTACCCATTTGTTATTTGTTAGTAGAATTCATGGAATCTGGTTGAAGTAGGTAAGGGGGGTTGTACCTAGGAAACACACGCAGCTATAGCTATCTAACTATCCACATATCTCCTATCCCAGTTATACTTGAGGCAACACAGACCAGACCGTGCTCGTGCTATATCAGAATTTCTATTCCATTATTCAATGAATAAGAAGAATTTCCCGAATTCCCTATTAGGAATATATAGCTAAGATACTTGATTAGGGATATCTCTGTCACAATTTCTGTTCTGGGGTTTACATAGATACAGAATTCTTGTTATAATGGAAAGTGAATTGAAAGGGATTGATTCTTGATAAAGAATGGATACTGATTAGTTGTGGATTAACTTAATTAGATTAAACGCAATTTGAGATCCAAAAACCTGTCATGAATTCAAGTCAATAGTTAATGGTTCCAAGCTTGCCCTACCTTTTTTCTGTAATGTAAAATTCAAATTTTCTCTTTCAATATCAAAAAAAGGGGGGTTAGTTCTTGTTGTTTTGAGATTTGAGATACAATCAATCGAAGAGAGCCAACTGGATACAAAGAAAGGAGGAAGGATTCCTTTTTTTGTTTTTAGTAAAGGGATAAGGAAAGCGGGATTCAAGATGCAAATCCCAGAAAAAAAGGAGATTAAGCAATAGCCCAAAAAGAGGGGGAAATCTTTCTAGCTATTTTTTATCATTTTGGCGACATGGCCGAGTGGTAAGGCGGGGGACTGCAAATCCTTTTTCCCCAGTTCAAATCCGGGTGTCGCCTGATCAACAAGAAAAAAAAACAAAAAAAAACCGAAATCTCTTATTCTTTCTGCTGATAAAACTCGACGCATTTTTGCCCCAGCGGAAGCGGAGTAAAAGAAAAAGACTAAGACTGCTAGTACTTGCTTTCTTCTTAAAATCTGGAGACCCTATCTCAACCCTTGCGCCTAGGCTCCAAGGATTCTAGTATAGGAAGGTCTAGCTATCAAGACTTCCGGATTCCCTTCCACTATGTCTACTGACTGAGTTTTGGGTTAGATTGGATAGTCGGATGGGAAATCCAATTATAAGTTATGAAAAGGGTGTAAGATACCTTGGTTGGATACAGACTTACGAGAGTCTCTGAAGGTTCAGACATCCAATCTTGGATTGGATAGAGAATTGCCTTTGATAGACTCAGAAAAAAACTTCTTTTTTTTCGGTAACCCCGAATCAAGAATGTTATAGAATAGACCCGACTGTCTCACAGAGACAGTCGGGAGACTTTAAGTATTAGATCAAAGGGGGAGGTAGAGATATATAATAGGTAGTGCTCTATCTTGATTGTCCCTGTTTACGTGGGCAATAAAAGAAATAATAGGTCTTACTATTCCTACATATTCCGTTAATAACATTCACTTGATAATACTTGAGAATACCACGAAAGTAACTTCATCTCTTACTTGTGTTTAACGCTTACCGATTCTACCAGAAATCTTATAGTCGCTTCTTGTGGGTGGAATGATTTCTTAATAGCGTTTGGTCAGAGTCCCTTTTTGACTCTGCGCCATGGATTCCACTATTATTATTATTATAGTAGTGATCAATAATGGAAGACTTGATAGTCATAGAGATGGGGGACATGATTCACATGGATATAGTAAGTCTTGCTTGGGCTGCTTTAATGGTAGTCTTTACATTTTCTCTTTCACTTGTAGTCTGGGGAAGAAGTGGACTCTAGAGGTATGACTCATTGAGTTGATTAATGAAACTGTATCAATTATTTGATATATGGTTTTGCAAAACGTTTCTAAAGAAAAACACCTCCATTTCAAAATTCTACTGGAATCGAGTAATGGAATCTATGAATAATAAAAGATCCTTTCAATCAAAAAAACGATTTCAAGAATTCCCATGTTCTTATCCTAGATCTTTAGAAAGTAGAACTTTCTAGACTAATAGATAGTGTGGTAGAAAGGTTCATAGAGCTCTTTCTACCATACTATCGGATCTTCTATACTTCTGATTCTAGCCCCCTTATTTCATTTAAGACGTGGAATTTGAATCCCTTTCATTTCTTCAATCATTGATAAGAACTAAGAAGTCAAGCTTCATTCAAATTAATCATTTTGACTGACTGTTTTTACATATATGATAAGTAAAAAGGCAGTAGGAACTAGAATGAACAGTGCAGTAGCAATAAATGCGAGAATATTTACTTCCATAATCTCATCGTTTTTTTTTTACTTCACAATAACTCGGGATCTAATCCCATAGAGATGAGAAATAGTCTCCTGTAAATTCAATGAGATGAATTGCATCCCGATGATAGTTTGATATTCAAATTGAATCGGACCCATATTATGAATACCAATATATGATCTCTCAAATGGATTCATCGTCGAGAATTTCATAATATAATATAACATAAGAAGATCTTTTATCCATAACAAATCCAATTAAGGATTCCTGATCCAATCAAGAATCCAGTTGATTTTTTCATTTTTTTCACTCTTTTCTATGGTCTTCCTTATACAATCATCGGATAAGGTATCATCTGACCCGTCTTTCATTGGTCACAAACAGTAGAACTGAAATGAAAAAAAAAAGAAGGAGTTAAGTTCTAAACTAAGGGTTTTAGGATCTTCTTTTCTTGACAGACAAAGAGGTGTGAGAAAGAGGGGTCCCGGTCGAAAATCTCGAAGATTTCGAGAAATTCATTCTTTTTTTTTAGTTTGCTCTGTCTTCGATAAGACCCCTTTTCAAATAGGAAGAAAAATGGTAGATTCCCTCACTAAGAAAAGAGGGCGGGGTAGATCTTTCTTTGATCTCTCTTTTATGAATATATTCTTTCCTTAGATTGGGACACATGGATCACAACTTAGCAAAAATTCAGTGTGCAATTTGAATGAGATAGATTCTTTCCAATTACGGTCCGAGCTTACATAAAATCGGAGCTCGAACGGGGGCATATTCTATCGGGGTAACTCGAGTAAGGTTAAGTTCGTTTTGTATTGTACAATAAACGAATCCAATTTTGGTTTTGTTATGGGCTCCCGGAAACAGATAGGTATTCCATTTCACAGATCAGGAAGCAAAAAAGCCAGAACAGTATGGTCTCTCTTGGAATCCTGAATATGGTACTCCCAACAATCGTACCAATCTACATTACATAGGTCTCTCATTGGTACTAAATTTACATTACAGAAAATAGAAAGATTAATTGATGGATTCCGCCGATTCGAGGTCGGGACTGACGGGACTCGAACCCGCAGCTTCCGCCTTGACAGGGCGGCGCTCTGACCGATTGAACTACAATCCCAGGGAAATAGGGTGTACAGCATACCTATTTGCTTTCATTCAAACCATTTATAGTTAGAATCGCCGTGTTAGAAGAGACGCGCGCAGTATATGTATATTCCATGGATATGGACTTTAGTGAAAACGACACGTATTACTAGTAATTCTATTGTCAAATCGATTGACAATCCATCTTTCAATGAAACTATTTTTCTTTACCCCCCCTTTTTTTCTATTTCGAAATCAGGATATGAATCTAGATCATTCGAAAGATCAGAATATATGGGAACAAATAAACAAAGATAGAACAGAAAAGTGGATTCTTTTCTTTATTCCCCCGCATCCGTATTAGGCATGTTTCTGGAGTCCAAATGAAATTGGTTCTATCATCT